AATGAAGTGCCTGATCTAAAAAGGATTATTTTGATAGAATAAATCATGTAAATATTTTACCTTCATTAAATTATTAATAAAATTACATTTAATAGAATTAAACTATTCCCTAAAGTATCAAAAACTTTTATACATCATATACTAAAATGTAACAAATATAATAAATTTAAAAAGATAAGCTAATTAAGCTATTAGGTTCATACCCTAAATATAAAGGTTATAATCCTTTTCTTTTTAATGACTAATTTATATAAATTAATTTTTTTAATAACTTTAATAATAGGAACAATAATTTCAGTATCTTCATATACCTGATTAGGAACATGAATAGGATTAGAAATTAATCTTCTTTCATTTATTCCATTACTAAAAAAAAAAAATAATCCATTTACTACTGAGTCATCAATTAAATATTTTTTAGTACAAGCTTTAGCCTCAACCATGTTTTTATTCTCCATGATATTAATTATAATAATAAGAAATATAATTAGAGATTTAATAAATATCAATCAATTTATAACAATAATAATTAATACGGCATTATTATTAAAAATGGGAGCTGCCCCATTCCATTTTTGATTCCCTGAAATTATTGAAGGAATAAATTGAATTAATAGATTAATTTTAATAACATGACAAAAAATTGCCCCTATAATGTTATTATCTTATACATTAAAATCATCTAATTATATTATTTTTATTATTATAATATCTACAATAATCGGAAGAATCGGAGGTTTAAATCAAACTAGTATACGAAAAATTATAGCTTATTCATCAATTAATCATTTAGGATGAATAATCAGATCATTTTTAAATAATGAAATAATTTGAATAATTTATTTTTTTATTTATTCATTTATTTCAATAACATTTGTATTAATAATAAATATATTTAATATTTATTATTTAAAACAAATTTTTTCATTTATAAATAAAAACTTATTGATTAAATTCATAATATTAATAAATATATTATCTTTAGGAGGACTGCCCCCCTTCCTAGGATTTTTACCTAAATGAATAATTATTCAATATTTAAGAAATAATTATATATATTTAACTTTTTTTATAATTATAATAACTTTAATTACTTTATTTTTTTATTTACGAATTACATATACAAGATTAATCTTAATTCATAATGAACTAAATTTTAATTTTATAATAAATTTTAATACAAAAAATAATTTTTTTATATTATTTTTATCTTTTATTTCTTTAAGTGGTTTAATTTTATGTACCTTAATTTTTAATTTTTATTAAAAAGGATTTAAGTTAACCATACAAACTAACGGCCTTCAAAGCAGTAAATAAAGATAGCTTTAAGCCTTAGGCTTAAGCTCGAACTAAATTTTAATTAATTTATATAAAATTAAATTTTATTTAATAAAATAATCAATAATTTCAATATCAATAAAAATAAAATTTAATAAAATAAAAATAAAATTTAATGAAATAAAAATAAATTAATGAAAAATAATTAGTAAATTTATTTAAAATTAAAAGTTCTAAAAATTTTTTTTTCTTTAAATTTGCAATTTAATATTTTATATAAGTAAACTATAGAACCATGAAATAAAAATTGGTAAAAGAAATTAAAATTTCCTAAATAAATTTACAGTTTATTACCTATAACTCAGCCATTTTACCGCGAAAATGATTATTCTCAACAAACCATAAGGATATTGGAACTTTATATTTCATTTTTGGTGCTTGATCAGGAATAGTGGGAACTTCATTAAGAATATTAATTCGAGCTGAGTTAGGTAACCCCGGATCCTTAATTGGAGATGATCAAATTTATAATGTTATTGTAACAGCTCATGCTTTTGTAATAATTTTTTTTATAGTTATGCCTATTATAATTGGGGGATTCGGAAACTGATTGGTTCCTTTAATATTAGGAGCTCCAGATATAGCTTTTCCCCGAATAAATAATATAAGATTTTGACTTTTACCACCGTCTTTGACTCTCCTCCTAATAAGTAGAATAGTTGAAAGAGGGGCAGGGACTGGATGAACTGTTTATCCACCTTTATCAGCTAGAATTGCTCATGGAGGGGCTTCTGTAGATTTAGCTATTTTTAGATTACATTTAGCAGGAATTTCTTCTATTTTAGGAGCAGTAAATTTTATTACCACAATTATTAATATACGATCAGTAGGAATAACCTTTGATCGAATACCACTATTTGTATGATCTGTAGGAATTACAGCATTATTACTTTTATTATCTTTACCTGTACTAGCTGGAGCTATTACTATACTTTTAACAGATCGAAATTTAAATACTTCTTTTTTTGATCCTGCAGGTGGGGGAGATCCAATTCTTTACCAACATTTATTTTGATTTTTTGGACATCCTGAAGTATATATTTTAATTTTACCTGGATTTGGGATAATTTCTCATATTATTAGATCAGAAAGAGGAAAAAAGGAAACTTTTGGTTCTTTAGGAATAATTTATGCAATATTAGCTATTGGATTATTAGGTTTTGTAGTTTGAGCTCATCATATATTTACTGTAGGAATAGATGTTGATACTCGAGCTTATTTTACATCCGCTACTATAATTATTGCTGTTCCTACAGGAATTAAAATTTTTTCCTGACTTGCCACTCTTCATGGAACACAAATTTCTTATAGTCCTTCATTACTATGGGCTTTAGGATTTGTATTTTTATTTACTGTAGGAGGATTAACAGGAGTAGTATTAGCTAATTCTTCTATTGATATTATTCTTCATGATACATATTACGTAGTCGCTCATTTCCATTATGTTTTATCTATAGGAGCAGTATTTGCAATTTTAGCTGGATTTATTCAATGATTCCCTCTATTTACAGGATTAACTATAAATAACAAATTATTAAAAATTCAATTTATTGTTATATTTATTGGAGTAAATTTAACTTTTTTTCCCCAACATTTCTTAGGATTAAGAGGTATACCTCGACGTTACTCAGATTATCCTGATGCTTATACTGCTTGAAATATTGTATCGTCAATTGGATCAACAATTTCATTTATTGGGGTTCTTTTATTAATTTATATTATTTGAGAAAGCTTTATAGCTCAACGATTACTAATCTTTTCTAATCAAATAACAACTTCTATTGAATGATTCCAAAATTTCCCTCCTGCAGAACATAGCTATTCTGAATTGCCAATACTATCTAATTTCTAATGTGGCAGATTAGTGCAATGAATTTAAGCTTCATATATAAAGTAATTTCACTTTTATTAGAAAATGGCAACATGATCAAATTTAAACCTTCAAGATAGAGCCTCTCCACTTATAGAACAATTAATATTTTTTCATGATCATACCTTAATAATTTTAACTATAATTACAATTTTAGTAGGTTATTTAATATTTACTTTATTTTTTAATAAATATATTAATCGATATTTATTAGAAGGGCAAATAATTGAAGTAATCTGAACAATTTTACCAGCAATTACTTTAGTATTTATTGCATTACCTTCTTTACGGTTATTATATTTATTAGATGAAGTTAGAAACCCCTCTCTTACTCTTAAATCTATTGGTCATCAATGATATTGAAGTTATGAATACTCTGATTTTAAACAATTAGAATTTGATTCTTATATAATCCCAACAAATGAACTTGAAATAAATAGATTCCGACTATTAGATGTTGATAATCGTATTATATTACCATTTAATTCTCAAATCCGTATTTTAGTTTCAGCAATAGATGTTTTACATTCTTGAACAATTCCTGCCTTAGGGGTTAAAATTGATGCTACCCCTGGACGATTAAATCAAACAAACTTTTTTATTAATCGATCAGGACTTTTTTACGGACAATGTTCAGAAATCTGTGGAGCTAATCATAGCTTCATACCAATTGTAATCGAAAGAGTTCCTACAAATACTTTTATTAACTGAATTTATAAAATAAGTGAAATTTCATTAGATGACTGAAAGCAAGTATTAGTCTCTTAAACTAACTTATAGTAAATTAGCAATTACTTCTAATGATATTTTAAAGAATTAGTTAAATTATAACATTAGAATGTCAAACTAAAATTATTAATATATTAATATTCTTTAATTCCTCAAATAGCTCCTATAAATTGATTATTTTTATATTTTTTTTTTACAATTATTTTCTTAATATTTAATTTTCTTAATTATTATTTATATTTAATCAAAAATAATACTAATATCAAATCACAATATAATTTTAACAAAAAAATTCTTAATTGAAAATGATAACAAACCTTTTTTCAACATTTGATCCATCTACTAATATTATAAATTTATCTTTAAATTGAATAAGAACATTTATAGGATTATTATTAATTCCTTTAACTTATTGATTTATTCCATCTCGAATAAATATTATTTGAATTAATATAATTATAACATTACATAAAGAATTTAAAACTCTATTGGGTTCATATAATCAAAAAGGAAGAACTTTTATTTTTATTTCATTATTTTCTTTAATTTTATTTAATAATTTTATAGGACTTTTCCCATATATTTATACAAGTTCAAGACATATATCAATAACATTATCACTTGCTTTACCTCTATGACTCAGATTTATATTATACGGATGAATTAATAATACCCAACACATATTTGCTCATTTAGTTCCTCAAGGAACTCCCCCAATTTTAATACCATTTATAGTATGTATTGAAACTATTAGAAATATTATTCGTCCGGGGACACTTGCAGTACGATTAGCTGCTAATATAATTGCTGGACATTTACTTCTAACTCTATTAGGAAATACTGGACCTATGATAAATTCTTCTATAATTTCATTATTAATTATTGTACAATTATTATTATTAACCTTAGAATTTGCTGTTTCAATTATTCAATCTTATGTATTTGCTATTTTAAGAACTTTATACTCTAGAGAAGTAATTTAATGTCAACACATTCAAATCATCCATATCATTTAGTAGATTATAGTCCTTGACCATTAACTGGAGCTTTGGGGGCTATAATTACTGTTTCAGGACTAGTAAAATGATTCCATCAATATAATATTAATTTATTTTTAATTGGAATAATTATTACTTTATTGACAATAATTCAATGATGACGAGATGTAACACGTGAAGGAACTTTTCAAGGATTACATACATATGTTGTAACAATAGGATTACGATGAGGAATAATTCTTTTTATTACCTCTGAAATTTTTTTTTTTATTTCATTTTTTTGAAGATTTTTCCATAGAAGCTTAGCCCCAACAGTAGAATTAGGAAGAACTTGACCACCAATAGGAATTATACCTTTTAATCCTTTACATATTCCATTACTAAATACTTTAATTTTACTAACATCAGGAGTTACTGTAACATGAGCTCATCATAGATTAATAGAAAATAATTATTCACAAGCATTACAAGGATTATTATTTACAGTTCTATTAGGATTATATTTTACATTTCTTCAAGGATTAGAATATATAGAATCACCTTTTACTATTGCAGATTCTGTTTATGGATCTTCATTCTTTATAGCTACAGGATTTCATGGATTACATGTAATTATTGGAACTACATTTTTATTAGTCTGTTTAACTCGACATATTTATAATCATTTTTCTGCTATTCATCATTTTGGATTTGAAGCAGCAGCATGATATTGACACTTTGTAGATGTAGTATGATTATTTTTATATATTTCTATTTATTGATGAGGTAGATAATTAATTAATTTATATAGTATAATAAGTATATTTGACTTCCAATCAAATGGTCTAATTATTTTTAGTATAAATAATTTTAATTATTTTAATTATAAGTATTATTATTATAATTTTATGTATTATCGTAATATTGATTGCTAATATTTTATCAAAAAAAACTTTTATAGACCGAGAAAAAAATTCTCCATTTGAATGTGGGTTTGACCCTAAAAACTCAGCTCGATTACCTTTTAGTCTTCAATTTTTTTTAATTGCTGTAATTTTTTTAATTTTTGATGTAGAAATTGCTTTACTTTTACCTATAATTATAATTATAAAAATTTCTAATTTAATCTCATGAATATTTATTAGATTTTTTTTTCTATTAATTTTATTAATTGGATTATACCATGAATGAAATCAAGGAGCTTTAAATTGATCTAATTAGGATAATAGTTAACTATAACATTTGATTTGCATTCAAAAAGTGTTGAATCTATTCAACTTATCTTATTAATATAAAATAAATATAAATAAGAAGTAAAATATTACATTTAGTTTCGACCTAAAAATTTGATGATTATCATCCTTATTTAAAATTTAATTGAAGCCAAAAAGAGGCCTATCACTGTTAATGATATAATTGAATTTTAATTCCAATTAAAGAAATATGATGATCAAAAAAAAGCTGCTAACTTTTTTCTTTAGCGGTTAAATTCCGTTTATATTTCTATTTCTAATTTATATAGTTTAATAAAAACATTACATTTTCACTGTAAAAATAAAATATTCTTTTTTTATAAATAATTACTAAAAATAATTAATCTATTTAAAAATTACAATAATTTCCCTAATATCTTCAATATCATGCTCTAAATATAAGCTATTTAAATTTTAATTTTAAATTAATGAAATTAAAAATAATATAATCACTCATAAAATAATTAAAACTAAATAAATTTTTATATTATTATTTTGTAAAAATTGTATAAATATTCTATTACTTTTTATACTCTTATATATTCCTTGACCACCAAAATATTCATTTCATCCTTGATCAAAACTTTTAAATAAATTATATCTCAATATTAAAGGCATATAATTTATTCTAAATGTCGAAATATTAGGTATAAATCACATAAATCCAAAAAAAAATCTATAATTATAAAATTTTAAAGAATTAGAAACCCATCTAACAGAAAATTTTGCTATCTCATACCCTAATCAAGCACCAATAATACTAACAAATAATGCTAATATTTTTAACTCAATTGGTAAACAAATTATAACTGGTGTTGGAAAAATTAATCACATTAATATACTTCCTCTAAAAATAACAAATATTAATATTGACAATATACTTTTCAATATAATTCAACCTTCATCATTTAAAGAATGTAAAGAATAAAAATTAAAATCACCAGTAATTGTATAATAACATAAACGAAATGAATAACAAACTGTCAATCCAGTAGAAATAAAAAATAATAAAAAAATAAAAATATTAACAAAATCTATAGAAACTACTTCTAAAATTAAATCCTTAGAATAAAATCCAGCTAAAAAAGGTATACCACATAATGCTAAATTAGAAATATTTATACAAATACAAGTTAAAGGCATATGAACCATAAGATTTCCTATAAAACGAATATCTTGGATATCCTTTAAATTATGAATAATAGCTCCAGCACATATAAATAATAATGCCTTAAATAATGCATGTGTTAAAAGATGAAAAAAAGCTAATTTATAATTTCCTATTGATAAAATTCTTATTATTAAACCTAATTGTCTTAAAGTAGATAAAGCAATAATTTTTTTTAAATCAAATTCAAAATTAGCTCCTAAACCAGCTATAAATATAGTTAAACTAGAAATTAATAATAAAAATAAACATAAATTTTCATTTAAAATTATATTAAATCGAATTAATAAATATACCCCAGCAGTTACTAAAGTTGAAGAATGAACTAATGCAGAAACAGGGGTAGGAGCAGCTATTGCAGCAGGTAATCATGATGAAAAAGGAATTTGAGCTCTTTTAGTTATAGCTGCAATTATTACTAAAACCCCAATAATTTGTATATAATAATCCTTTCTTATATAATCTATATAAAAAATATAATTTCAACTTCCATAATTTAATATCCAAGAAATAGCAATTAATAATATAACATCACCAATTCGATTTATTAAAGCTGTAATTATCCCTGCATTATAGGATTTTACATTCTGATAATAAATAACTAAACAATAAGAAACTAAACCTAATCCATCTCATCCTAATAAAATTCTAATAAGATTTGGGCTAATAATTAATAATATTATAGAAAATACAAATATTAAAACTAATAAAATAAAACGATTAATATTTAAATCACCTTCTATATATTGATTTCTATAAAAAATTACCATTGAAGAAATAAATAATACAAATCTTATAAATATTAAAGATATTCAATCAAATAAAATTCTTATGACAATTCTATTAGAATTTAATCTTAAAAGTTCTCATTCAATAAAAATTGTATAATCTAAAATCAAAAATTTTAAACTTAATAAAAATAAGATAATTCTAATTAATAATAATATAAAAAAACTAATAATACAAATTGAAATCAAATTAATAATTTAAGGTAAGAAATCTTACATATTTGACACCACAAATCAAAATTTTATTTTAAATTACTTAAATTTTTAAATTCATAATATAAAAAAATTTCTTTTAACAATTAATAAATTTAAAGGAAATCAATGTAAAAATAATAATAAGTATTCTCGTACATAACCTGAAGAACATGAAAATTTACCAGAGTAAATTTTTCCATGTTGACTATAAGAATATAAAAATAAAGTATAAACAGCTCTAAAAAATGATAATAATATTAATATCAAAATAGAAATTCAAGTTCATGAAATTAATCTATTTAATAAACTAATTTCTCCTATTAAATTTATAGAAGGAGGAGCTGCTATATTACTAGAACTAAGTAAAAATCATCATAAAGTTATTCTAGGTATTAAATTTATTAAACCCTTATTTATAAACATTCTTCGTCTATTTATACGTTCATAAGAAATATTAGCTAAACAAAACAACCCAGATGAACACAATCCATGAGCAATTATTATTATAAAAGAACCACAAAATCCTCAATAATTAAAAGTTATAATACCCCCTAATACTATCCCTATATGAGCTACTGATGAATAAGCAATTAATAATTTTAAATCAGTTTGACGTAAACAAATTAAACTTACTAAAAATCCCCCAACTAATCTAACTCTAATAAATAATATTGATAAAGATATACCAATTACAATAAATATACTTATAACTCGTAATAATCCATAACCCCCTAATTTTAATATAATTCCTGCTAAAATTATTGACCCAGATACAGGAGCTTCTACATGAGCTTTTGGTAATCATAAATGAACTATATATATAGGTATTTTTACTAAAAATGCAAAAATTATACAAATATATATATATATATTAAAATAATAAATATTATTAAAAAAAAAAAAATCTAAAGTTAAATAATTATTATAATAATAAAAAATCCCAATTATTATAGGCAATGAAGCAAATAAAGTATAAAATAATAAATAAATACCAGCTTGTAAACGTTCAGGTTGATACCCCCATCCTATAATTAAAATCAATGTAGGAATTAAACTTCTTTCAAAAAAAAAATAAAATAAAAATAAATTTATTGAACTAAAAGTACAATATAAAAATAATAATAATATTAATAATAAAAATAAAAAATAATTAGTAAAAAAATTTTTCCTATTAATAGACTCTCTAGCTATAATTATTAAAGAACAAATTCAAAAACTTAATAAAATTAAACCAAAAGATAATAAATTTGAACCAAAAAAATATCTAATATTTATTCATAAATAATTAAATCTTCCTATAATTATAAATATAAAAGTTATAATAAAATAATATACTTGATTTAATCAAAATCTATTTTTTTTAAAACATAAAGGAATCATAAATAATATTATTAATAAAAATTTTAACATAATATATTTATTGAAAAAAAAAAATCATTCCCATGAGTACGAATTAAAGAAACTAAAATAGAAAGCCCTAAAACTCTTTCACACACACAAAATGTTAAAAAAAATATTCTAAAATAATACTCAAAATCATATATTGATAAATAAATAAATACTAAAATATATAAAGATAAAATAATAAATTCTAAACTTAATAATATTAAAAGTAAATGTTTACGTTTAGAAGAAAATACAATTATTCCAATAAAAAATATAAAAATAAATGATAAAATATTCAATATATAAATAATAAGTTTTAATAATTTAATAAAAATATTGGTCTTGTAAATCAAAAATAAGAATATTCTTTTAAAACTTCAGAAAAAAAGAACTCTTTATCATTAATCTCCAAAATTAATATTTTAAATATAAACTATTCTCTGATATTTATTATTTATTTCTTATTTTAAATCTTAGTATAACTATTATTTTTTTATTTTTAAATCACCCTTTATCAATAGGATTAATTTTATTAATTCAAACAATATTAATCTCCTTAATATCAGGTATTTTTTCGTATACTTATTGATTTTCATATATCTTATTTTTAGTAATAATTGGTGGTATATTAGTTTTATTTATTTATATAACAAGTCTAGCATCAAATGAAATATTTAACTTCTCAACTAAATTAACTATAATTATAATAATCTTAATTATAATAATAATTTCTATATATTTAATTATTGATTATATAATATTAAACCCACTTTTTAAAAATTCTAATTTAATAGAATTCTTTAATAAAATAATATTTATAAAAAATGAAAATAACTACACTTTAAATAAAATTTATAATATACCTAATAATATTATTACTTTAATATTAATAAATTATTTATTTTTAACTTTAATTGCTGTGGTTAAAATTACTGACAATAAATTCGGACCATTACGACAAAAATTTTAATGAATAAACCTATACGATCTACTCACCCCTTATTTAAAATTGCTAACGGGGCCTTAATTGATTTACCTACTCCTAGAAATATTTCATTATGATGAAATTTTGGATCTTTATTAGGATTATGTTTAGTAATACAAATTATTACAGGATTATTTTTAGCTATACATTATACTGCTAATATTGAAATAGCATTTAATAGAATTAATCATATTTGCCGTGATGTTAACTATGGTTGATTACTCCGAACCTTACATGCTAATGGAGCTTCATTTTTTTTTATTTGTATTTATCTTCATATTGGACGAGGTATATACTATGGTTCATATAAATTTATACATACTTGAATAGTAGGTGTAATTATTCTATTTATAGTAATAGGAACAGCTTTTATAGGCTACGTTTTACCTTGAGGGCAAATATCTTTTTGAGGAGCTACTGTAATTACAAATTTACTTTCTGCAATTCCATATTTAGGAACTATATTAGTTCAATGAGTATGGGGAGGGTTTGCTGTTGATAATGCAACTTTAACACGATTTTTTACAATTCACTTTTTATTACCTTTTATTGTTACAGCATTAGTAATAATTCATTTGTTATTCCTACATCAAACTGGATCAAATAATCCTTTAGGAATTAATAGAAATACAGATAAAATTACCTTTCATCCATATTTTTCTTTCAAAGATATAATAGGATTTATTATATTATTAATATTACTTACTATTTTAACTCTATTAAATCCTTATTATTTAGGAGATCCAGATAATTTTACACCTGCTAATCCTTTAGTTACTCCAATTCATATTCAACCAGAATGATATTTTTTATTTGCATATGCAATTTTACGATCTATTCCTAATAAATTAGGTGGAGTAATTGCTTTAGTTATATCAATTTTAATTTTAATAATTCTTCCATTTTCTAATAATAGAAATTTTCAAAGATTAAAATTTTATCCAATTAATCAAATCTTATTCTGAAGATTTTTTATTATTGTAATTTTACTAACATGAATTGGAATACGACCAGTTGAAGATCCTTATATTTTAATAGGACAAATTTTAACAATTTTATATTTTATTTACTTTTTAATTAATCCGCTAATAATAAAAATATGAGATAATTTATTATATTAGTTAATGAACTTGATATAAGTATATGTTTTGAAAGCATAAAAAAGAGGTCAACTCCTCTATTAACTTTTACTAAAAATAATTCACTATATTAATATAGAAAAATAAAATATTTTTAATCCTATATATAAAAATAAATAATTTAATGACAAAGGTAAAAAACTTTTTCAAGCTAAATATATTAATATATCATAACGATAACGAGGTAATGTACCTCGAACTCAAATAAAAGAAAAAGATAAAAAAACTATCTTTAAAAAAAAAAATAGATATTAAATCTCTACCTAAAAATATTACACAAAATAATATTCTTATAAATAAAATTCTTGAATACTCAGATAAAAAAATTAAAGCAAATCCCCCTCTTCTATATTCTACATTAAATCCAGAAACTAATTCTGACTCTCCTTCTGCAAAATCAAAAGGAGTACGATTAGTTTCTGCCAATCTAGAAACAAATCAAACAAATGCTAAAGGTAAAGATAAAAAAACCATTCAAATAAATTTTTGATATTTTATAAATTCCATTAATCTAAAACTTTCAATTAAAATTATAAAAGATATTAAAATTAATGCTAAACTTACTTCATAAGAAATAGTTTGAGCCACAGCACGTAAACCCCCTAATAAAGAATATCTAGAATTTGAAGATCATCCGGCAATTATAACAGTATATACCCCTAATCTAGTACAAACTAAAAAAAATAATATACCTAAATTAAAATTAAATAAAACCAAAAAATAAGGAATAATTACTCATAATAATAAAGATAAAAATAAACTTATAATAGGAGAATAATAATATATAATATAATTAGATAATAAAGGATAAGTTTGTTCCTTAGAAAATAATTTAATTGCATCACAAAAAGGCTGAGGAATACCTATAAATCCAACTTTATTAGGCCCCTTACGAATTTGAATATAACCTAATACCTTCCGCTCTAATAAAGTTAAAAATGCTACTCCTACTAAAACACAAATGACTAATAATAACATACAAACTAACGAAAATAATACATCTATATAAAACAAGTATTACATGTAAATAATTTACATAAATGAATTCTAAATTCATTGCACTAATCTGCCAAAGTAATTAATTTTAATAACATTCAATTAACTAAAATATAATTATATTAAATATTTGGTCCTTTCGTACTAAAATATTTTATTTTATTAAAGATAGAAACCGACCTGGCTTACACCGGTCTGAACTCAGATCATGTAAAGATTTAATGGTCGAACAGACCAAAATTATTAAGCTTCTGCACCTAAAATAATCTTTAATCCAACATCGAGGTCGCAAACTTTTTTATCGATATGAACTCTCTAAAAAAATTACGCTGTTATCCCTAAGGTAACTTAATCTTATAATCAATAAAACTGGATCATTAATATTCATACATTAATGTTTATAAAAAAAAGAATTAATTCAATCTTTATATTACCCCAATAAAATAATTTAATCAAATAAAATATAAATAATTCTAAATTAATCTTAATTAATAAATTATAAAGATCTATAGGGTCTTCTCGTCTTTTAATAATATTTAAGCCTTTTAACTTAAAAGTTAAATTCTATTGTAATTTAAATAGAGACAGATTTTACCTCGTCCAGCCTTTCATACAAGCTTTTAATTAAAAAACTAATGATTATGCTACCTTTGCACAGTCAAAATACTGCGGCCATTTAAAATTTAAATTCAGTGGGCAGACTAGACCTTAAATAAAATACAAAAGGACATGTTTTTGTTAAACAGGCGAGTAAAAATTTTGCCGAATTCCTTTAAATAACCTTTAAAAAATTATTATTTAAATAAATCAAATATATACTAATTCTATCATTATACCTAAATTTTTAAAATTAAAAATTATTTATTTATAAAAAATTTAAAATTATATAAAATAATATTTTTATATAAATTAATTATAACAAATTATTATTGATGACTATTTCTAAATCTACATTTCTTAAAATATTTTATTAATTTTTAAATTTTTAATTAAAAGCTAATCCCTTTAATTATTAATATTAATAAATTTAATAATTTAAAAAATTAAACTATTAAAATAATAATATCTGAATTAAATCCATTTCTAAATAAACTAGATATATTTAAGAACGAATAACATCTCATTACTAATAAATTATTATAAATATTTTTTTTACAATAAAAAAAATAATTTATTAGCTCTCTTAAATTCGAGAAAATTAAAATTTATAATATTTATTTAATAAACCCTGATACACAAGGTACTAAAATTAAATTATACTTTTTAAAAATAAAATTTTATTTCAATAATCTTTTACAATACAATTAAACTATAACTAAATTAATTTTTTCTATAAACTCTACTAAAAATATAAACTATTAAAATTATTTTTATTAAATTAAAATATACACAAAAAATAAAGTAAATTTCTTATTTTCAAATTAAATCGATTCGCACAACAACTTTTTAATGTAAATAAAATGCTTTACTAAACAAGCTCTAATTTGATCATTCTAGATACACTTTCCAGTACATCTACTATGTTACGACTTATCTTATTTTATAATAAGAGCGACGGGCGATATGTACATATTTTAGAGCTAAAATCATAAAATTTAAATTAATTTTATTACTATTAAATCCACTTTCATAAAGTTAAATTCTCACTTTAATCCATATAAATAAATTTATTGTAGCCCATTTATTCTTAACTATAAACTGCACCTTGATCTGATATATTTTTTTATATAAAATATTAAAAATTTATATTCTTTTAAAATCTTCTTATAACGACGGTATACAAATTTATATAAATTAAGTAAAATTAATCGTGGATTATCAATCACATAACAGGCTCCTCTAAATAGACTAAAATACCGCCAAAATCTTTAAATTTCAAGAACATAACTAATACTACTTAAGTATATTTATTTTACATTTAAAATAATAGGGTATCTAATCCTAGTTTAAAAATAAATTTCATAATAATAAAAACTTATATTAAAATTAACTTTATATTTAAAATTTCACCTAATAAATATAATTTTATTTTTAATTAATAATACATATAATTATTTACTAATAAGATTTATTTATATTCTTTGTATAACCGCAACTGCTGGCACAAAATTTGTCAATATTAAAATTTATTTATAATTCTTAATCTCCTAAATTATTAAAATTATATACTGCGAATAAATTTTTTTTAAAAAAATTATTTAAATTTAATTAAAATACACACAAAAATTTACATGTAAAAAAAAAATTAAATAAATCTTTAAGCCAAAATTAAACTTTATTAAGATATTAATTTACAAAAACTACAATTTAAAAAATGAATTAAAAATATTTAATATAATTTTAAAAAAACAATTGAAAGGCGATACTCCCCAAGCACTTCAAACATCTACTAATAAAATTTCACCCCTAAAATTAAATCAATAAATATTTGTGATTAAATACAATTTTAACCCCTTAAATTAATATTTAACCAAGCACGTTTTTAATTAAATTAATTTAAATAAATAAATTTGCCCCTTTACCCCCTATATTTAAACTATTTCAATTAAAATAATAATTATAAACATAAAAATTAATGAAAAATTTATAATTATTAATTCAAAATTTATAAATTTGCCCCATTATAAATTTTGAACACCCTAATCTCTATTAAGTTATTTATATAAACCAAAGAATAAAAATATAAACTAATAAAAATAATAATAATGAATAAAAAATTTACAAAATCCCATAATAATTCATAGAAAAAATAAAAATTACAATAAATTTAAAATTATATAATTGTAATAATTATTAAATTAAATAGTTATTATTTCATAAAATTAATACTTATTTAATTATAATAATAATTAATAATAATATTAATATATATATTTTTTTTTTTTTTTTTTTTTCAATAAATATTTATATATATATATATTTATATTATAATATAATTAATTATTAATATTAAATTATTATTTAAAATATATAATTTATATATATATATAAATATATTGATATATTTAAATAAAATTATTTATATATAATTATATAAATATTTTATTGATTATATATATTTAAATATATATATAAATATTTTATTGTAATTTAATTATATTATAATTTAATTACTCCATAATTAAATTATAATATAATTAAATTATAATATAATTATATAATAATAAGTAAAATTTATATTAAACAATTAATATTTAATTATATTATAATAAATATTTATATATAATAAAATATTTGAATATTATATATGCTTTATTTTATATTATATTATTTTATATTAAAGGATTTATATAATATAAGAATAATATTAATTAAATATAATATATTTATATTGAATGTGAAAATATTTCATATCTATGGAATATTTATATTATATATATATAGCTGATTAATTTATAAATAATTAGATGCTTTACAGACACTAATAAACTATTATATATCCTCTAATTCTTTTTTATAGGTTTTTATTAATTAATAGATAATTATATATTTATAAATCAATTATTATTTATAAAATATATTTGTATTTTTATATATATATATATACATATATGTAACTATTAATATATATATGTATATACGTAAATAGATCTTTTTAATTAATTATTTTCTAATATTTATATAAATTATTTATTAATTAATAAATTAATAATTATTATTGTTCATTAAACCTTTATTAAAAAAGTTACAGACATGCAAAATAGCCCTAATGAAAATCAATCTGAATTTTTTTACCCCATTTTCGATTTTCAAAAAGTTTCGGACATTTTGCCAATTTTTTCAATTTTTTTTTCAGGAATTGAGTCATATTTAATCTATTTAACAAAAATTAGAACTTTTTCAGCATTATTTTTAGTACATATATATTATATTTTTTAGATTAATTAAATTAATAATTACAATAATTAATTTTATAAACTTGTATAAATTAATATCTTAATAAAGTTTAAATGAACCATTTTTTAAAAA